ATAATTACGTATTTACAAAAGACCGTCTCAATTCATCCTATATCATCAGATCGGGGATGTGGTATGGTTCCGAATGATGAACCGAATATGGAGAGTTCCAATAAGATTTCATTCTTGAACAAAAATCCATTTTTTTATTTATTTCATCTATTCCATGACCGGAACAGGGGGGGATACACGTTACACCACGATTTTGAATCCGAAGAGAGGTTTCAAGAAATGGCAGATCTATTCACTCTATCAATAACCGAGCCGGATCTGGTGTATCAAAAGGGATTCGCCTTTTCTATTGATTCCTACGAATTTGATAAAAAACAATTCTTGAATGAGGTATTCAACTCCAGGGATGAATCGAAAAAGAAATCTTTATTGGTTCTACCTCCTATTTTTGATGAAGAGAATGAATCTTTTGATCGAAGGATCAGAAAAAAATGGCTTCGGATCTCCTGCGGGAATTTTTTTAAAGATACAAAAGAAAAAATAGTGGTATTTGCTAGCAACAACATAATGGAGGCAGTCAATCAATATATATTGATCCGAAATCTGATTCAAATCCAATATAGCACTTATGGGTACATAAGAAATGTATTGACTCGATTCTTTTTAATAAATAGATCCGATCACAACTTCGAATATAGAATTCAAAGGGATCAAATAGGAAACGATACTCTGAATCATAGAACTATAATGAAATATATGATCAACCGACATTTATCGAATTTGAAAAAGAATCAGAAGAAATGTCTCGATTCTCTTTTTTTGATTTCTCGAAGCGAGAGATCCATGAATCGGGATCCTGATGCATATAGATACAAATGGTTCGACGGGAGCAATAATTTCCAGGAACATTTCGTTTCGGAGCAGAAAAGCTGTTTTCAAGTTCAAGTAGTCTTCGATCGATTACGTATTAATCAATATTGGATTGATTGGTCTAAGGTTATCAACAAAAAAGAAATGGCTAAGTCATTTTCAAAGCCGATTCTCTTTTTGTCTAACTCACTTCCTTTTTTCTTTGTGAGTTTAGGGAATATGCCCATTCATAGGTCCGAGATCCACATTTATGAATTGAAAGGTCCGAATGATCAACTCTGCAATCCGTTGTTAAAATCACTAGGTCTTCCAATCGTTCATTTAAAAAAAAGCAAAGCGGATGATCATGATACTTCCCAAAAATCGAAATTCTTGATCAACGGAGGAACAATATCACCCTTTTTATTCAATAAGATACCAAAGTGGAAGTGGATGATTGACTCCCATACTAGAAAGAATCGCAGGAAATCCTTTGATAACACGGATTCCTATTTCTCAATAATATCCTGCGATCAAGACAATTGGCTGAATCCCGTAAAAGCATTTCATAGAAGTTCATTGATATTTTCTTTTTATAAAGCAAATCGACTTCGATTCTTGAATAATCCACACCACTTCTTCTATTGTAACAAAAGATTCCCTTTTTATATGGAAAAGGCCCGTATCAAGAATTATGATTTTACGTATAGACAATTCCTCAATATCTTGTTCATTCGCAACAAAAAATTTTCTTTGTGCGTCGATAAAAAAAAACATGCTTTTTTGGAGAGAGATACTATTTCACCAATCGAGTCACAGGTATCTAACATATTCATACCTAACGATTTTCCACAAAGGGTTAACGAAAGGTATAACTTGTACAAATCTTTTCATTTTCCAATTCGATCCGATCTATTCCTTCGTAGAACTTTTTACTCGATCGCAGACATTTCTGGAACACCTCTAACAGAGGAAGAAATAGTCAATTTTGAAAGAACTTATTGTCAGCCTCTGTCAGATATGAATCTATCTGATTCAGAAAGGAAGAACTTGCATCAGTATCTCAATTTCAATTCAAACATGGGTTTGATTCACACCGCACGTTCTGAGAAATATTTACCATCCGAAACGAGTAAAAAATTGCGTCTTTGGCGAAATTGGCTAAAGAAAGGCGTTGAGAAAGGGCAGATGGATAGAACCTTTCAACGAGATAGTGCTTTTTCAACTATCTCAAAATGGAATCTATTCCAAACATATATGCCATGGTTCTTTACTTCGACAGGGTACAAATATCTAAATTTGGTATTTTTAGATGCTTTTTCAGACCTATTGCCGATGCTAAGTAGCAGTCACAAATTTGTATCCATTTTAAATTATATTATGCACAGATCAGCATGGCGAATTCTTAAGCTAAAATGGCAAGCTCTTAAGCTAAAGTTGTGGGGGTTGTGGGCACCGATAAGTGAGATTTCAAGTGATATTTCGTGGAAGTGTTTCCGTAGGCTTCTTCGGATCGAAGAAATTATTCATCGAAATAATGAGTCACCATTGATATCGACACATCTGAGCTCCCCAAATATTCGGGAGTTCCTCTATTCAAGCCTTTTACTTCTTCTTCTTGCTGGATGTATCGTTCAGGTACTTCTTTTCTTTGTTTCCCTAGACTCTAGTGAGTTACAGACAGAGGTCGCGAGGATAAAATCTTTGACGATTCCATCATACACGATTGAGGTGTACAAACTTGTGGATGGGTATCCTAAACCTGAACCGAATTCTTTCTGGTTAAAGAATCTCTTTCTAGTTGCTCGGGAACAATTAGAAGATTTTCTAGCAGAAATACTGGGTTTTGCGCTATTTGGTGGCGGTCCCACTTATGGGGTCAAATTTCTACAGAAGATATTTTTCAATCTCATCGATCTCATAAGTATCATACCAAATCCCATCAATCGAATCACTTTTTCGAGAAATACGAGACATATAAGTCATACAAGTAAAGAGATCTATTCATGGATAAGAAAAGGGCAAAGGTTTCAGATTCATGATGAAATAGAATCCTGGATCGAGACCTGTGATTGGTTTTTGGATGAAGAGAGAGTTTACTCGTTTCATTTCTCCACCTTAAGGCCAGAAAAAGGGATTGATCAAATTCTATGGAGTCTGACTCATATTGAGCGTTTAGTAAAGAGTGACTATGGTTATCAAATGTTTGAACAAGCGGGAGCAATTTACTTACGATACTTAGTTGACATTCATCAAAAGGATCTAATGAATTATGAGTTCAATACATCCTGTTTAGCAGAAAGACGGATATTCCTTGCTCATTATCAGACAATCACTTATTCACAAACCTCATGTGGGGCTAATAGTTTTCATTTCCCATCTCATGGAAAACTAAAACCCTTTTCGTTTCGCCTAGCCCTATCCCCCTCTAGGGGGATTTTAGTAATAGGTCCTATAGGAACTGGACGATCCTATTTGGTCAAATCCCTAGCGACAAACTCCTATCTTCCTTTCATTACGGTATTTCTGAACAAGCTAGATTTGAAAATAGTTATTGATGATCTCGATCCGGAGGACTATATGGAAGCGCTTGATGATGTGGATATTGATGGTATTGATGATGATAGCGATCCTGCTAAGGAATATATGGATGCGCTTAAATATGTGGATGATATTGATGATCGTGACTCTATTTATTCGAACTTGGACTCGGACCCGGAGCTGAGGGAGGAGTATACGGTGGATGATGAGATACTTAGGTATATCATCGAGTTGGAAATAGATTTAGCTTCGATCAACTTGCAATTCGAATTGGTAAGAACAATGTCTCCTTGCATAGTATGGATTCCAAACATTCATGATCTGTATGTGGATGAGTCGGAGTCCCTCGGTTTATTATTGAACTCTCTCTCCGGGGATTGTGAAAGACGGTCCACCAGAGATATTCTTGTTATTGCTTCGACTCATATTCCCCAAAAAGTGGATCCCGCTCTAATAGCTCCGAATAAATTAAATACATGCATTAAGATACGAAGGCTTCTTATTCCACAACAACGAAAGCGCGTTTTCACCCTTTTATATACTAGGGGATTTCACTTGGAAAAGAAAATGTTCCATACTAATGGATTCGGGTCCATAGCCCTGGGTTACAATGCACGAGATCTTGTAGCAATTACCAATGAGGCCCTATCGATTAGTATTACACAGAAGAAATCAATTATAGACACTAATACAATTAGATTCGCTCTTCATAGACAAACTTGGGAGTTGCGAGCCCATGTAAGACCGGTTCCGGATCATGGGATCCTGTTCTATCAGATAGGAAGGGCTGTTGCACAAAATGTACTTATAAATAATTGCTGCCTTATAGATCCTATATCTATCTATATGAAGAAGCAATCATGTTACGAAGGGGATCCTTATTTGTACAAATGGTTCTTCGAACTTGGAACGAGCATGCAGAAATTAACGATACTTCTTTATCTTTTGAGTTGTTCTGCCGGATCGGTCGCTCAAGATCTTTGGTCTCTGCCCGGACCCGATGAAAAAAATTGGATCACTTCTTATAGACTCGTCGAGACAGATTCTGATCTAGTTGATGGCCTATTAGAAGTAGTAGAAGGCGCTATGGGGGGATCCTCGCTTCTTCGGCCCGAACCAAGGAATCCCTTAGAGATGATGGAAAATGGATCTCGTTCTATCTTTGATTGTAGATTTCTCTATGAATCGGAGTTTAAAGAATGGGCAGAAGGCACCGACCCGCAACAGTTAGCGGAGGATGTAGTCGATCACATAGTTTGGGCTCCTAGAATATGGCAACCTTGGGGCTTTCTATTTGATTGGATCGAAAGGCCCAATGAATTGGAATTTCCCTATTGGGCCGGGTCATTTCGGGGCAAGCCGATCATTTCTGATGAAGTTAATGATGAATATTTTGATTATGCATTTTATGGTGAAGGGGATGATGGATATGATGAAGAGGATGAGCTTCAAGAGAATGATTGGGAGTTCTTGCAAAGTGAACCCATGGAGTACCCGGGACGAGATAGATCTTCCAAAGAACAAGTCTTTTTTCGAAAAGGACAATTCGTTTGGGACCCTGGAGATCCACTCTTTTACATATTCAACGATGAGCTCTCTGTCTTTCTGTTTTCACATCGAGAATTCTTTGCAGATGAAGAGATGTCAAAGGGGCTTCTTCTTACTTCCCA